AAAATTATTTTTTTTTATTTATATGAACAAAAAAAAAAAATGGTTCAATATTATTAAAATAATATAATTTATTCAGATGAGAAAAAATTTTAAATTTTCGTTTTTTTATATATAAATGTTTATTTAATATATAAACATTTGTTTTTAATAATATATAAATAATTATATTAAATTAAATATTTATATATTTCAAATAAATGTTTAACTTTTTTATTAAAATTATTTATATAAATAAATGAATATATAGATATTAAATATATAATATAAATAATTTATATATAATATATTAATTTATATAAATAATCTAAATTATGGTTCTTATATAAATAACAGTGAAGTATCTATAAGCCTATGGGTCCTAAATGAAGAAAAAAAATAAATAACTTAATATATAATAAATTTATAATAATATTGAATAGATTTATATAAATTATTAATTAATTATAAGCATAATTAATTATATATATAAATATAATAATTAATAATAATTTAATTTATATATATATATATATTATAATAAATAATTTATATATATATATTTATTTATATTATATAAATATTAATATATAATAAATTTATATATTAATATATTTTTATATATAATATAAAATTTTATATTATAAAAAAAAAAAAAAAAAAGTTAGAAGGGATACTTAAATTAATTGTTTTATAATAAATATATTTAAGTAAAATAATAATCTAATTATTTTAAATAATTTAATAATTTTATTCAAATAATTTTAATAATTATTTAAAATTTTTTAAATTTAAAAAAAAAATAAAAATTAAATTAAGGGATTAATTTTTATTTTAAATTTTTTTTTAAAATAAGGAAAATTATATTATTTTTAAAAATAATTCGTAAAAATTAAATTAAGGGATTAATTTTTATTGAATAAAATTTTTAAAATAAGGAAAATTATATTATTTGTAAAAAAAAATATTGCAAAAAAATAATTCATAAAAATTAAATTAAGGGATTAATTTTTATTGAGTAAAATCGCTTGAGGATTGTACTATTTTAGTTTATTTATTGTAATTAATTAATTTTTTATATTATTTTATAAATTTATAGGTTTTATAAAATTTAATATAAGTTTAATTTTATTAATTATTTATAAGTTAAAATTTATTTAATAAATATTATTTTATTTTGGTTAATATTTTTATTATTATTTTATTTTACATGTAAATTTTTGTGTGAATTAATTTAATTTTTAAAAAATTAAATTTGTAGAATTTATTCGCAGTAATTAATATTAATAGAAAAAAGAAATTTTGTATTAGTAATAATATATAGTATTGGTAAAATTTGTGCCAGCTACCGCGGTTATACAAATAATGCAAGTAAAAATTTTTAGTATTAGTTAAATTATAAAATTTGATAATATAAATATAAATTTATTAGGTGAAATTTTTAAATTTATTTATTTATTATTAAAAAGAATAATTTAAGCTATAAACTTTTTATAATAAACTAGGATTAGATACCCTATTATTGAAAATAAATATTTAAATACTAAAGTAGTATTAGTTATATTCTTAAAATTTAAAAAATTTGGCGGTGTTTTAGTCTATTTAGAGGAATCTGTCCTGTAATTGATAATCCACATTGAACCTTACTTAAATTTGTTTAATTTGTATATCGCCGTCATCAGAATATGTTATAAGATAAAAATTTTCTTAATATTTAATTAAATAAAATGTCAGGTCAAGGTGCAGTTTATGTTTAAGTAGAGATGGATTACAATAAATTTATTTAAATGGATAATTTTTTGAAATAAAAATTTGAAGGTGGATTTAATAGTAATATAAAATAGATTATTTATATGATTTTAGCTCTAAAACATGTACATATCGCCCATCGTTCTTATTTTTAAAATAAGATAAGTTGTAACATAGTAGATGTACTGGAAAGTGTATCTAGAAAGACAATTTAAAGCTTAATTAGTAAAGTATTTCATTTACATTGAAAAGAAATTTGTGCAAATCAATTTAAATTGATTAAATTTTATTTATTAATTTTATGTATTTTTATATTTATTTAATAAAAATAATTTTATAATTTTTTGTTTTAGTATTTTTTAAAGAAAAAATAATTTTAATAATAGTTTATTAGTATTGTAAAAGAAAATTGAAATAATTTGAAAAATTTTTATTTTAAAAGAAAATTTAATTTATTGTACCTTGTGTATCAGGGTTTATTAATTAATTAATTATTATAATAATTTTTCTCGAATTTTAAAGATTTAATTATATATGAAAGTTACTGTGGCATAATTATTTTAAATATATAATTAGAAATGAAATGTTAATCGTTTTAAAATATATCTAGTTTTTTAAGAAATAAATTTAATTTAGATTTATAAATTAAAAATTTTATTTTTAATAATATTTTTATTTTATAAAATTAATATTTTAAGGGATTAGCTTTAAAATAAATTTTTAAATTTTAAATAAAATATTTTAATAAATGTAAGCTTAAAAATAGTTATCATTAATAAATTTGTTATAATTTATTTTAAATTTTTTATTATTTATTGTTAAATTAAATTATTTATTAAAATGTAAATTTTAATTATTAAAATTTATTAATTATGATAAAATTAGTATATTGAATTTATATAAATTATTTAAAATGAAAGGTTTAAATAAGGAATTCGGCAAATTATATATTCACCTGTTTATCAAAAACATGTCTTTTTGAATTTAATTTAAAGTCTAACCTGCCCACTGATAATATTAAAGGGCCGCAGTATTCTGACTGTGCGAAGGTAGCATAATCAATAGTCTTTTAATTGGAGGCTTGTATGAATGGTTGAATGAGATATATACTGTCTTTTTTAAATTTTTATAGAATTTTATTTTTTAATTAAAAAGTTAAAATGCAATTAAAGGACGAGAAGACCCTATAGATCTTTATTTTTGTTAATTATAAATTAAAAAGAATAATTAAATTTATAGTTTAATAAAAAATTTTACTGGGGTGGTATTAAAATTTAAATAACTTTTATTATTTATTTACATTAATATATGAATAATTGATCCAGTTATATTGATTAAAAAATTAAGTTACCTTAGGGATAACAGCGTAATTTTTTTTTAGAGTTCATATCGACAAAAAAGATTGCGACCTCGATGTTGGATTAAGAGTTATTTTTAGGTGTAGAAGTTTAAAGTTTAGGTCTGTTCGACCTTTGAATTCTTACATGATCTGAGTTCAAACCGGCGTAAGCCAGGTTGGTTTCTATCCTTAATAAAAATATTATATTATAGTACGAAAGGACCTAATATAAAAAATATAGATTTTAAAATTATGAATAATATTAATATTTAATAAAACTATTTTGGCAGATTAGTGCAATAAATTTAGAATTTATTTATATAATTTAATTAATTATAAATAGTATTGTTTTTAATAGATTATGTATTATCATTAATTGGAAGTTTATTATTAGTTATTTGTGTAATAGTTGGAGTTGCTTTTTTAACTTTATTAGAACGTAAAGTTTTAGGTTATATTCAAATTCGTAAAGGACCAAATAAAGTTGGTTTTATAGGTTTATTACAACCTTTTAGAGATGCTGTAAAGTTATTTACTAAGGAACAAACTTATCCTTTATTATCGAATTATATTTTTTATTATTTTTCTCCTATTTTTTCTTTATTTTTATCTCTTTTAATTTGAATATGTATACCATATTTAATTAAGTTATATTCATTTAATTTAGGTGTTTTATTTTTTTTATGTATTACAAGTTTAGGAGTATATACAGTAATAGTTGCTGGATGATCTTCAAATTCTAATTATGCTTTATTAGGAGGTTTACGTGCAGTTGCTCAAACTATTTCTTATGAAGTAAGTTTAGCATTAATTTTATTAAGTTTTATTTTCTTAATTGGAAATTATAATTTTTTAAATTTTTATTTATATCAAAAGTATATGTGATTTATTGTATTTTGTTTTCCTTTAGCTATAGTTTGATTTGCTTCTTGTTTAGCAGAAACTAATCGTACTCCTTTTGATTTTGCTGAAGGAGAATCTGAATTAGTTTCTGGATTTAATGTAGAATATAGAAGAGGAGGATTTGCATTAATTTTTTTGGCTGAATACTCAAGTATTTTATTTATGAGAATGTTATTTAGTGTAATTTTTTTAGGGAGTGATATTTATAGAATTATATTTTTTTTAAAGTTAACAATTATTTCTTTTTTATTTATTTGAGTTCGAGGAACATTACCTCGATTTCGATATGATAAATTAATATATTTAGCTTGAAAGAGATTTTTACCTATGTCTTTAAATTATTTATTTTTTTTTATTGGATTAAAAATTTTTATTTTATCTTTATTATTTTAATGAATATTTTTTAGTATTATATTTAAATTAATAGAAGATTGTACTTCTTTCTTATGTTTTCAAGACATATGCTATAAAAGCTTATTAATTAATTTAATAATTTATCTCAATATTTAGTTAATAAAGGATTAATTAAAAAATAAGAGAAATATAAAACAGTTAAAATTTGTCCTGTTAAAACATAAGGGTCTTCTACAGGTCGAGCTCCAATTCATGTTAATAAAGATGCAACAATTACTATATTTCAAAATAAAATTTGATTTAATGGATAAAATTGAAGTCCTCGGAACTTACTAATATGAGTAAATGGTAAAATTATTAAAATAGCAATTGATAAAACTAATGCAATTACTCCTCCTAACTTATTAGGAATTGATCGTAAAATTGCATATGCAAATAAGAAATATCATTCTGGTTGAATATGAACAGGAGTAACTAAAGGATTAGCAGGAATAAAATTTTCTGGGTCTATTAATAAATAATTAAATTTTCAAATAAAGCCAATTAAAATTCAAATAAAAATTACAAATCCTACAATATCCTTATAAATAAAATAAGGATGAAATGGAATTTTATCAACATTTCTATTTAATCCTAATGGATTATTAGATCCTGTTTGATGTAAAAATAATAAATGAATTATTACTAAAGCTAAAACAATAAAAGGTAAAATAAAGTGAAATGTAAAAAATCGTGTTAAAGTAGCATTATCAACTGCAAATCCTCCTCAAATTCATTGAACTAGATCAGTTCCTAAATAAGGAACAGCTGATAAAAGATTAGTAATTACAGTTGCCCCTCAAAATGATATTTGTCCTCAAGGTAATACATATCCTAAAAATCCAGTAGCTATTACTATAAATAAAATAATTACTCCAATTATTCATGTTGGTACAAATAAATAAGAACTATAATAGACTCCTCGTCCTACATGAATAAATAAACAAGCAAAAAAGAATGAAGCTCCATTAGCGTGACAAATTCGAAGGAATCATCCATTATTTACATCTCGATAAATATGATTAACTCTATTAAAAGCTGTTTCAATATCAGCTGTATAATGTATAGCTAAAAATAATCCAGTTAAAATTTGGATTATAAGGCATAAACCTAATAATGATCCAAAATTTCATCAAGCAGAAATATTAGAAGGAGCAGGTAAATCTACTAAAGCGTTATTGGCAATTCTAATTAAAGGGTGAGTTTTTCGTAAAGATTTAGTCATTAATTTATAGGTCGTAATGGCCCATAATTTTTTTTTGTAATTTTTACTGTTACTAATAAAGTTAAAAATAAGTAATTAATTAATAATAAAGTAATTAAATTAGTGGGAAAATTATATATTTTATTTAATTCAATTAAATTTTCTGGTATTAAGGAATTAGAAAAAAATGAATTTATTTCATTATTATTAATAAAATTTTCAATAATAGTTTTATCTATGAAGAATGAAAAGATTATGAAAATTATAATTATTAAACTTGCTATAAATGTTAATTTAAAAGATATTGAAAATATTTCATTTGATGAAAGGGATGTAACATAAATAAATAAAACTAATATTCCTCCTATAAAAATTAAGAATAATACATAAGAAAATCAAAATGTTTTTACATATATTCCAGTTAATAGAGAAGTTAAAAATGTTTGAATTAATAATATTAATCCTATAGCTAATGGATGTTTTATTTGTATAAAAATAAATCTAGTAATAAAAGATATTAATATGATAAAAATTATGATTTCAAGAAATAGTTTATAATAAAATATTAACTTTGGGAGTTAATGAAAAGGAAGTATCTTTTTTCTTGAAGTTTTAAAAAAATAATTTTTATTTTTAGTTTACAAGACTAATGTTTTTTTTTAAACTATTAAAACTAATGATAAATTTATATATATGTTATTTAATAATTATTATATTTATATTTGGATGTATTGTATTTATTTCTAGTCGAAAGCATTTATTATGTACTTTATTAAGATTAGAATTTATAGTATTAATATTATTCATGTTATTATTTTTATATTTAAATTTTATAAATTATGAAAGATATTTTAGTATATTTTTTTTAACTTTTTGTGTTTGTGAAGGAGTTTTAGGTTTATCAATTTTAGTATCTATAATTCGAACTCATGGAAATGATTATTTTCAAAGTTTTTCTATTTTACAATGTTAAAATTTATTTTTATAATTATATTTATATTTTTTTTATTTTTTAAAAAAAATATTTATTGAATGGTTCAAAATTTAATTTTTTTAGCTACTGGTTTGTTTATAATTAAAATTAGATCAAATTATTATTTTTGTGATATTTCTTATTATTTTGGAATAGATATAATTTCTTATGGGTTAATTTTATTAAGTTTTTGAATTTGTGGATTAATATTAATAGCTAGAGAAGGTGTAGTACGTTATAATAATTATATTAATTTATTTTTATTTATAATTATTTTTTTATTATTAATATTGATTTTTACTTTTAGATCAATAAGAATGTTTATATTTTATTTATTTTTTGAAAGTAGTTTAATTCCTACATTATTTTTAATTTTAGGTTGAGGGTATCAACCTGAACGATTGCAAGCTGGAATTTATTTATTATTTTATACTTTATTAGCTTCTTTACCTTTATTAATTGGTATTTTTTTTATTAAAAATGATAATTATACAATAAATTTTATTATATTGAGATATAAAAATTTATATAATTTAGAATTTTTATATTTATGTATGGTATTTGCTTTTTTAGTAAAAATACCAATATTTTTAGTTCATTTATGATTACCTAAGGCACATGTAGAAGCTCCTGTTTCAGGATCAATAATTTTAGCTGGTGTTTTATTAAAATTAGGGGGTTATGGGTTATTACGAGTTTTTTCTATTTTACAAGTTTTAGGAATAAAGTTTAATTTTGTTTGAATTAGAATTAGATTAATTGGAGGAGTTTTAGTTAGATTAATTTGTTTATGACAAATAGACTTAAAGGCTTTAATTGCTTATTCTTCAGTAGCTCATATGGGAATTGTATTAAGTGGATTAATAACTATAACATATTGAGGATTAAATGGATCTTATACTTTAATAATTGCTCATGGATTATGTTCTTCTGGATTATTTTGTTTAGCAAATATTTCTTATGAACGAATAGGAAGACGAAGTTTATTAATTAATAAGGGAATATTAAATTTTATACCAAGTTTATCTTTATGATGATTTTTATTATGTTCAGGAAATATAGCAGCTCCACCTACTTTAAATTTATTAGGAGAAATTTCTTTATTAAATAGAATTGTTAGTTGATCTTGATTAACAATAATTAGTTTAGCTTTTTTATCTTTTTTTAGTGCTGCTTATACTTTATATTTATTTGCTTATAGTCAACATGGAAAAATTTATTCAGGAGTTTATTTTTTCTCTTCAGGAAGAGTTCGAGAATTTTTATTATTAATATTACATTGATTACCTTTAAATTTATTAATTATAAAAAGTAATTTTTGTATATTATGAATTTAATTATTATATTTAAATAGTTTAATAAAAATATTGATTTGTGGTGTCAATGATATGAAATTTTTCATTTTAGATCGTGAATTATTTAGTTAATTATTGTAAAAATAGATTTTATATTTTAATTTCTATTAGATTTACTTTATTTGTTTTAAGATTAAAATTTTTATTAAGAGATTTAGTTTATTTTATTGAATGAGAAATTGTTTCTCTTCATTCAATATCTATTGTAATAACTTTTTTATTTGATTGAATAAGTTTAATATTCATATCTTTTGTTTTGTTGATTTCTTCTTTAGTAATTTTTTATAGAGATCAATATATAAGAGAAGATTTTAATGTTAATCGATTTATTTTGTTAGTATTAATATTTGTATTTTCAATAATAATATTAATTATTAGTCCAAATTTAATTAGAATTTTATTAGGATGAGATGGACTAGGATTAGTTTCTTACTGTTTAGTTATTTATTTTCAAAATGTTAAATCTTATAATGCTGGGATAATTACAGCTTTATCAAATCGAATTGGTGATGTTGCTTTATTATTAGCTATTGCTTGAATATTAAATTATGGAAGTTGAAATTATATTTTTTATTTAGATATAATAAAAAGAAATTTTGAAATAATGGTTATTGGAAGTTTAGTGATATTAGCTGCTATAACTAAAAGAGCTCAAATTCCTTTTTCTTCTTGATTACCTGCTGCAATAGCTGCTCCTACACCAGTTTCTGCTTTAGTTCATTCTTCAACTTTGGTAACAGCTGGAGTTTATTTATTAATTCGATTTAATATTTTATTAGAAAATACTTTTTTGGGTCAATTTTTATTATTAATTTCAGGATTAACTATATTTATAGCAGGATTAGGAGCTAATTTTGAATTTGATTTAAAAAAAATTATTGCTTTATCTACATTAAGTCAATTAGGTTTAATAATAAGAATTTTATCTATTGGTTTTTATAAATTAGCTTTCTTTCATTTATTAACTCATGCATTATTTAAGGCTTTATTATTTATATGTGCAGGAGTAATTATTCATAATACTAAAAATGCACAAGATATTCGATTTATAGGGGGTTTAAGTATAAGTATACCTTTAACTTGTAGTTGTTTTAATATTGCTAACTTAGCCTTATGTGGAATACCTTTTTTAGCAGGATTTTATTCTAAGGATTTGATTTTAGAAATAGTTATATTATCTTATATAAACTTTTTTTCTTTTTTTCTTTTTTTTTTTTCTACTGGTTTGACAGTTTGTTATTCTTTTCGATTAGTTTATTATTCAATAACAGGAGATTTTAATAGAACTTCTTTAAATATATTAAATGATAAGGGTTGAACAATATCTTTTAGTATTTTTTTTTTAATAATTATAGCAATTATTGGAGGAAGTATATTAAATTGATTAATATTTTTTAATCCTGAAATAATTTGTTTACCTTTTTATCTAAAAACATTAACTTTATTTGTTTGTATTTTAGGAGGAGTAATAGGTTATTTAATTAGAAACGTTAGATTATTTTTTTTTAATAAATCATTAGTATTTTATAATTTTAGATTTTTTTCTGGTAGAATGTGATTTATACCAGTAATTTCTACTATTGGAGTAATTAAATGACCATTAATTTTAGGAATACATTCTTATAAAAGTTTTGATCAAGGATGAAGTGAATATTTTGGAGGTCAAATATTATATAATCAATTAAAAAATTATTCATTATATGTTCAAGAATTTCAAAATAATAATTTAAAAATTTATTTATTAAGTTATATATTATGAGTAATTATTTTAGTAATGATAACATTATTTTTAAAGTAATAAAAATTTAAATAGCTTATATTTAGAGCATGACACTGAAGATGTTAGGGAAATTATCATAATTTTTAAATATTTTATTTATAAAAAATAAATTTTTATTTTTACAGTGAAAATGTAATGTTTTATATTAAACTATATAAATAATTAATTGTATGAAATATGATGATCGAGAAAAAGCTGCTAACTTTTATCTTTAATGGTTTAATTCCATTTATATTTCTTAATTGGAATATTAAATTATTCAATGATATCATTAACAGTGATATACCTCTTTTTGGTTTCAATTAAATAAGATAAATTGAATAAATTCAATACTTTTTAAATGCAAATTAAATGTTATAGTTAACTATTATCCTAAAATACGGGTGAATTTCACCTAAGATTAGGCCGAAACTAATTGCAATAAATCGCTTCATATTTAATTATTTCATTCTAAAGCTCCTTGATTTCATTCATGATATAATCCTGCTAATAGAATGAAAATAAAAAATAAACTGGTAATTGATCAATTAATTATATTTGATGATTTTATAATTAAAATTATAGGTAAAATTAAGGCAATTTCTACATCGAAAATTAAAAAAATAATAGCAATTAAAAAAAACCGTAATGAAAAAGGTAAACGAGAATAATTTATGGGATCAAATCCACATTCAAATGGTGAAGACTTTTCTCGGTCAGTAATAGTTTTTTTTGATAAAATTGTAGCTAATATTATTACAATAATTGTAATAATAAAAATAATACATCTTATAATTAGTAATATAATAATTATTTATACTAAAATTATTTAGTCCTTGTGATTGGAAGTCACATATACAAATATATACTTTATAAATAACTACCTCATCAATAAATTGAAATATATAAAAATAATCAAACTACATCAACAAAATGTCAATATCAAGCTGCAGCTTCAAATCCAAAATGATGACTACTTGAAAAATGGTAATTTATATGTCGAATTAAACAAATTAATAAGAATGAAGTTCCAATTAATACATGTAATCCATGGAATCCTGTTGCTACAAAAAATGTAGATCCATAAACATTATCTGCAATTGTAAAAGGTGCTTCAACATATTCATATGCTTGAAGAATTGAAAAATAAATTCCTAATAAAACAGTAAAAAATAAACTTTGTATAGCTTGAGTATGATTATTTTCTATTAAACTATGGTGAGCTCAAGTAACTGTAACTCCTGAAGCTAATAAAATAGCTGTATTTAATAGTGGAATTTGAAATGGATTAAAAGCTACAATTCCTACTGGAGGTCAAATTATTCCTAATTCAATAGTTGGTGATAAACTTCTATGGAAAAATGCTCAAAAAAATGAAATAAAAAAGAATACTTCTGAAATAATAAATAAAATTATTCCTCATCGTAATCCTAAAGTTACAGGAATAGTATGAAGACCTTGAAAAGTTCCTTCTCGAGAAATATCTCGTCATCATTGAAATATTGTTAATATAGTAATAATATTACCTAATAAGAATAAAGAAATATCATATTGATGGAATCATTGGACAAGTCCTGTAACTGTTGTTATAGCTCCAATAGCTCCTGTTAGTGGTCACGGGCTGTAATCTACTAAGTGAAAAGGGTGATTTGCATGTGTTGACATAAATTAATTTACTTCACTAGAATAAAGAGTACTTAAAACTGCAAAGACATATGATTGAATAATTGCAACTGCTGATTCTAAAACTAATAAAGCAATTTGAGTAACTAAAATTAATGATAAAATAATATATGAAGTTGATATTGGTCCTGTATTTCCTAATAGAGTTATTAAAAGATGACCAGCAATTATATTGGCAGTTAATCGAACAGCTAAAGTTCCAGGTCGAATAACATTACTAATTGTTTCAATACAAACTATAAAAGGTATTAATACAGGTGGAGTTCCTTGAGGAACTAAATGAGCAAATATATGTTGTGTATGACAAACTCATCCATAAATTATAAAACTTAATCATAAAGGGAAAGCTAATGTTAATGTTAATGTTAAATGACTTGTACTAGTAAAAATATAAGGGAATAATCCTAAGAAATTATTAAATATAATTAATGAAAATAATGAAACAAATATTAATGTTCTTCCATTATGACCATTTGGTCCTAATAAAGTTTTGAATTCCTTATGAAGAGTTAATAGAATATTATTTCAAATAATTTGGAATCGATTTGGTATTAATCAATATGTTGAAGGAATAATTAAAAGACCTAAAAAAGTACTTAATCAATTTAAAGATAAATTTAAAATAGTTGTAGAAGGGTCAAATACAGAGAATAGATTTGTTATCATTTTCAATTTATTTTATGTTGTTTAATATTTAAATTTTGGGAAGATTCATTTGAATTATAAGAAAAACAAAAGTAATTTTTAATATTAAAAATTACTAATGTAATTGAAAATACAAAAAATAAAGTTAATCATCTAATAGGGGCTATTTGAGGAATTAAAAAATATTAGATTAATACTAATTTTTTTAGTTTGACATACTAAGGTTTTTATAAAACTAATTTTTTATTAGTTAGTACCATTAGAAGTAAGTGCTAATTTACTATAATATGATTTAAGAGATCATTACTTGCTTTCAGTCATCTAATGAATTTACTTGAGAAGAAATTCATTTAATGAAATAATTTATTGGAATTCTTTCAATTACAATTGGTATAAAACTATGATTTGCTCCACAAATTTCTGAACATTGACCAAAGAATAATCCTGGTTGGTTAATTAAAAAATTAGTTTGATTTAATCGTCCAGGTGTTGCATCAATCTTTACACCAAGAGAAGGAACAGTTCATGAATGAATTACATCAGTTGCAGTTACTAAAATTCGAATTTGATTATTTATTGGTAAAACAATTCGATTATCAACATCTAATAATCGAAATCCATTAATATCTAATTCATTTGTAGGAATTATATATGAATCAAATTCAAGATTTAAGAAATTAGAATATTCATAACTTCAATATCATTGATGACCAATAGCCTTTAAAGTAATTAAAGGAGAATTAATTTCATCTATTAAATATAATAATCGTAATGAAGGGAAAGCAATAAACATTAAAATTACTGCAGGTAAAATTGTTCAAATAATTTCAATTGTTTGTCCATGTAGTAAATATCGATTAGTATATTTATTAAAAAATAATATAAATATAATATAAGCAATTAATACAGTAATTATAATTAAAATTAAAAGTGTGTGATCATGAAAAAAGTTTAATTGTTCTATTAAAGGAGATGAACTGTCTTGAAGTCCTAAATTTGCTCATGTTGCCATTTTCTAACAAAAGATAATAATCTTTATATATGAAGCTTAAATTCATTGCACTAATCTGCCATATTAGAAATTAGAAGAAAGTAATGGTAATTCTGAATAAGTATGTTCAGCAGGAGGAAGAGTATGATATCATTCAATTGATGAAGATAATTGTATAGGGAAAGAAGGAGTACGTTGAGAAATTATACTTTCTCAAATAATAAATATAAAGAAAATAATTCCAAATAAAGAAATTGTTCTTCCTAAAGAAGAAATAATATTTCATGCTAAATAACTATCTGGGAAATCAGAATATCGTCGAGGTATTCCTGCTAATCCTAAAAAATGTTGAGGAAAGAATGTTAAATTTACTCCAATAAATATAATTACAAATTGAGCCTTTAATCATGAAGGGTTTATAACTAATCCAGTTAATAAAGGATATCAATGAATAAATCCAGCTATAATAGCAAATACTGCTCCTATTGATAGAACATAATGGAAATGAGCTACAACATAATAAGTATCATGTAAAACAATATCAATTGATGAATTAGCAAGAACAACTCCTGTTAATCCTCCAACTGTAAATAAAAATACAAATCCTAATGATCAAAGTAAAGCAGGGCTATAAGTTAATTGTGTTCCATGAAGAGTTGCTAATCAACTGAAAATCTTAATTCCTGTAGGTACAGCAATAATTATAGTAGCAGATGTAAAATAAGCTCGAGTATCAACATCTATTCCAACTGTAAATATATGATGAGCTCATACAATAAATCCTAAAAGACCAATTGTTAATATAGCATAAATTATTCCAAGAGTTCCAAATGTTTCCTTTTTACCTCTTTCTTGAGTAATAATATGAGAAATTATTCCAAATCCTGGTAAAATTAAAATATAAACTTCTGGATGTCCAAAGAATCAAAATAAATGTTGGTATAGAATAGGATCTCCTCCTCCAATTGGATCAAAGAAAGAAGTATTTAAATTTCGATCTGTTAATAATATAGTAATAGCTCCGGCTAATACAGGTAATGATAAAAGTAATAAAATTGCTGTAATAACAACAGATCAAACAAATAAAGGTAATCGATCTAATGTAATTCCAGAAGATCGTATATTAATTACAGTAGTAATAAAATTTACTGCTCCTAAAATAGAAGAAACTCCTGCTAAATGAAGAGAAAAAATTGTTAAATCAACTGAAGCTCCTGCATGAGCAGTTCCAGATGATAGAGGTGGATAAACTGTTCATCCTGTACCAGATCCATTTTCTACTATACTACTAGAAAGTAAAAGTGTTAATGAAGGAGGTAGTATTCAAAAACTTATATTATTTATTCGAGGAAATGCTATATCTGGAGCTCCTAATATTAGAGGAACTAATCAATTTCCAAACCCTCCAATTATAATAGGTATTACTATAAAAAAAATTATAATAAATGCATGAGCTGTAACAATTACATTGTAAATTTGGTCATTTCCAATAAATATTCCTGGTTGACTTAATTCAGCACGAATTAAAATACTTAATGATGTTCCTACTATTCCCGATCAAACCCCGAAAATAAAATATAATGTTCCAATATCTTTATGATTTGTTGAAAATAATCATTGTCGCGATTAAATGGCTGAAGTTTAGGCGATAAATTGTAAATTTATATATAAGAATAATTCTTTTTAATCAAAACTTTATATTCAATAATGATATTAGACTGCAATTCTGAAGGAATAATTTTTTAATTATTAAAGTTTAAGAATTAAAGGATTAGTACAAATATTTTCAGCTTTGAAGGCTATTAGTTTTTTTAACTTAAATTCTTTATAGAATTAGATAAATTAAAGTAATAATAATTAATCCTATAATTGAAATAAAATTTATAGTTAAAATTAAATTTATATTTTTATTATTGTATGAATTTATTATCATTCATGAATTTTTATTGTAATTTAACATATAAATACTATAAGATATTCGTAAATAGTAATATAAAGTGATCAATGTTAAGCAAACTGCGATAAATAATAAAAAAATTTGATTTAATTCAACTAAATTTTGAATTACTAATCATTTAGGTAGAAATCCTAAAAATGGAGGTAATCCTCCTAATGAAAGTAAATTTAAAAATATAAAAAATTTAATTGATGGGTTTATTATTGAAAGATTAAAAATTTGATTAAAATGAAATAATTTGAAATTATTAAATATTAAAACAATAGATATTGATAAAATTGAGTATAATAAAAAATAAGTGAATCATAATAATTCATTATTTATTATAGCCATAAGTATTCAACCTAAATGATTAATTGAAGAAAATGCTATTAATTTACGTAATGAAGTTTGATTTAATCCTCCTAAAGCTCCAATAATTATTGATAAAATAATAGAAATTAAAAAAAAGTTATAATTTATATTATAAGAAATTAATATTAAAGGAGCAATTTTTTGTCAAGTTATTAAAATTAATCTATTAATTCAATTTAATCCTTCTATTACTCCTGGAAACCAAAAATGGAAAGGAGCTGCTCCTCTTTTTAGTAATAGAGTTGATAAAATTAATAAATCATTAAAATTATTATTAATTATTCAATTTCTATTAAAAAACAATATTATTAAAATAATTGCAAATAATAAAATAGATGAGGCAAAAGCTTGAGTTAAAAAATATTTTAATCTACTTTCTGAGGTTATTAAATTTTTTTTACCTTCATTCATTAAGGGAATAAATGAAAGTAAATTAATTTCCAATCCTATTCATGCTCCTAATCAAGAATTAGAAGAGATAGTAATTAGAGAACCTGAAATTAGTATAATAAGAAAAATATTATTAGAAATTTTTTTAATTAAAAAGAAAAGGATTATAACCTTTATAAGTGGGGTATGAACCCAATAGCTTAATTAGCTTATCTTTTTATATTTTGGTGTATGATGCACAAAAGTTTTTGAAGCTTTTGGAAATAGTTTAATTCTATTAGATATAATAATGAATAAAGCGTTAAATCTTTATGATTTACCCTATCAAGGTAATCCTTTTTGTCAGGCAATTCATT